GTTGTGCAGAGCATCCCTTGGCTGAAGAAAGATCAATCACTTGAGCCAGAATCTCTGTTAAGAGTGGCATTAATCCAACTAACTAAAATCAAAGCTGATCGTTGGAAACCCAAGCAGCATATGCCGGATTAGGGACCTGAGAGATCACAGACTTGCCATCATCTGAGACAACTTGCCCTCAAATAGGGAGGAGGAGCTGAGAGATCCATCAAAACCCGGTTGAACAAGAGGCATGGCCTTTCAAAAGAATCAAATTCGAAGTCCCTATCCTATAAAGGGAGGAGGTCGCAGCCATAGAGAAAATTGGCACGACAGGGCTGGGACAAAGGTAGCAGGTCTGATCAGAAGAAGAGAAAGAAGGTAAGAGAGGCAGATCAGATAAAAGAGCAGAGTGCAGATTATCGCAGGTTCAGAGAGTCGCAGATCTGCAAAAGGTGCAAATCTGAGATAGATGGAAAAGACGTGAGGGCAGGAGGATGGCAGAAGAGATGGGCTGTGAGGGGCTGGCGGGAGAGATGGAACTGACGGAGGGCCAGGTAGGGGCCTGACGGAATAGTAGGAAGGGCTGTCGGAGATGGGAAAAGAGGAGGAGGGAAGATAGCAGGTGGAAAACGGTGATGAGGGAGCCGTCACTACTATAGATAAAGACTAGGACCCAGCTTCAAACGTATGAGCGCGTTTACTAATAGGCTTGACTTGACTCCGCCCAAGTGCTTGCTGGCTTTGAAGCAGCCGTTGCTTGCTGGCTGAAAAGCCTATTAGTAAAACGCGCGTTGGTTTTGACGTAATAATCGTTTTGAAGCTTCAAAACGCTTATTAAGTAAAAAGGCCCTTCTTTATTAAGGGCCCGTTAGAGTCCGTCAGCTTGCTTGCTGGATTTTCAGCCCTGGGCTTTGCCCAGGCCCCCAACGGGGCCAGCTGTTGCTTGCTCTTGCTGGCTTTTCAGCTATAGCTGTTGCTTGCTGGGGCCTTTAAGAGACAGGGAGGAACGGCTTAAGGAGCTACCTTCGGACTAGCTGCCTTACTCGGTTTATGAGCCCTTCCTTCCAGGCTTCTTAGGCTTCTGAGTTATAGCTTTGAACTCCTTATCCGAAAAGAGAGCAATGAAGGAAGCGAAAGCCCCTATCATACAGGCGACCAACCTGTCGATCCCAAACCCTCCAGCGAAGACGAAAGAAGAAGAGGAAATGCCGCTCAAAGGAGAAATGCTGCTGGAAGAAAGGAAGACTCGAGTTTCTGGAAATGTTTCAAGAGGGAGAAGTTCATCCCATTTCATTTAGGCGAGAGGGATAATTAATATGGGAGAAGCGGGGAAGAGGAAAATTCAGAAAAGAGAGAAAAGAGATAGAAAAGAAGAAGATTGAATAGATTATCCTGAACCTGCCTGCTGCCGTCGCACGAACCATTTACGATGGCCGCGTCTGGGTGGATTGTGGTGCTACCATTCCTTTAGGATACCTTTCGGCTTCAGTAGAAACTCTTCGTCAGTTTTGATAGATATTGATAATGTACGGTAACTCAACTTTGAGTATTGAATTGACTTTGTTGGTTGAGTGAGTTACGGTAGTTCAATCTATAAAGGAAGGACAATCGATCGCACTTGGCTCAGAACCACCTAACGGTGGCCTCTTACCCTCAAGACTTGCTTCTGATTTTTCCTTCACCCCACCCCACCCCTACCCCTACCCCTACCGAGACGAGGAGCTGTGAGCTGTGAGCTGCGAGCAAGGCTGTTTGCTCCGGAAAGAAAAGAAGCCAGCAGGTCCTTTCCGCTTGACCGCTAACTCATGAGCAAAGCCGCTTTTGCCGCCCCCATGCTGCATGAGCGGATCTTCACTAAAAGCCGGCTCTATTGGCGGATGGATAGCGCCCTCACTCTGCCATGAGAACAGACGAAAGCCGCACTATCTCCTTGCAGCTTTGCCTGCCCTTCGGTGGTATAGTAGGATGGATAGCAAAGCCGCCTTCGGCCCTTCGCGTCAGTAAGCCCCTCGAGCCTCACTGAATTCCGCCTCGCCCCGGTCCGTCAGTAGCGTTGCGTTGACAAAGGCAACCTTTGATTATGTCGTTACGGTTTGTTCCGGCTCGGTTGACTTTGTCAACGACACAAGCAAGGAGTTGACAAAGGAGAACAGCCCTGCCCTTGCTGTTAGTCTGCTACTTCCTTCGAGTTGACAAAGGTGAACAGCCCCTGTTGTTGATAGAGAGCTTACTGCCCCGCCCTTTATAGTCGCGAGAGAGCGTACCGTATGTTTATAGTCGCGACTGTTGTCATGGAAAAAGAGTTTGTTTTCTGTCAAAGAAGCATGCTTAACACAGCCCATAGCGTAAAGGCATTCGAGCCGCGTCTAAACTAAATTGACGGGTAAGGGCCCGTACTCTCTTCTGTAGATACGCTATCCCTTCCGGCTATGGTATGGGGAAGGGAAGTGAGATCTACCGATTGATTTGATATTAGATGAGCGGCCGTACTATGATCGTTCGGGAGCACACTTTGAGCCCCACGCCACACAAGAAAGAATTGTTATGCGGTCGGTCAACTATTTCTGCAGGCAGCCCATCAAATCAGATCACGTATTCTATGATATGTCGTTCCGTCATGTACATGTATTCGGTCTGAGATTTGATGTTCCTGCTCGTGCCCGGAGAGAGAATGGGCACGACCTCCCTCTCCCGTTCCACCGCCCAAAACAGGCCGGCCGTTCTAAGTTCCGGGTTTGGTCGGATAGGACCAGACCAAATCGGCTGGATCTGTGGAATCTGAACGGATCAGATCCAATCGGATCTAATCGTAGCTTCGGGTTCAGGTGCCGTACCGCGGCCGGTGAGCAACTAAACTATCTCCTGAATCGTCTGAATCCGGGAAGCTTCGGGTTCAGGTACCGTACCGCGGCCGGACCGGAAAGGAGGGGACAGCGAACCTCCTGCCAAGAGGCCAAGGTAGCTTGCTTACCTCAGCCACTTGTTAGAAGGAAGTGCAGCGTCGATTAGGGGAGGGAAGGAAATATGGTAGATTATTCGATTCTATTTCTTCCTTTGGTAAGGATTGGTCGGTGATGTGATTGAATTCGTCTTTCTTTGTTTGTATCACTGAGACACCCGAAGGGCCGGCCATATGTACTGTTTTCGGGAGACCCGGCCCATTCAATCCAAATAGAACGAGCACCTACGACTAAGGGAATGGAATGTCGACCACAGGGTGAGATGATCTTAGAATACGAGGGCGAGTGACTGGTCAAGTCATGAAACTTAGTCATTTTGGTCAACATGGCTGCAAGTGGACTGGTTTATGTGTTTGAACTGACTATGACCAAAGTCGTGGCTACTTCAACCAAAAAGGGCGACCCCTAAGACCCCCATACCCCTCATGAAGAAGTAGTTGGAGCGGGCCCGAACTATTTCGGTTTGGTTTTGTTTCATGCTTATAAGAGCGGTCAACTCAAATAGGGATCAGACCGCCCTGGTGTTCGAACTAGTCATTAATGGTCGGCGTCAATTGGTACCCTTTCGGTATGCGTTGCGAACACTTTCATTTTGAGCGTCTCATCTTCTGGAGAAGGAAAATCGAACGGATAGAGCAGATGGTCCAACTACAGAACTTCTTCTTTTCATTACTTCCATGGTCGTGCTCGTGGCACGGCAGCACCCGTACTATTGAAATGGTTCGTCAGTAGAGATGTTCCCACAGGTGCCCTTCTTCCAATGGTACTATAATTCCTATTCCTATCCCTGAATTCCTTTTTGGTCTATCTACATTCCAGGAATTCATACGCTCCATGGACGGAGCAAAAGTGGAGTGTTGGTCAGAGCAAGTCGCCCTATTCTATTACCAGACATAATTGGGAGAAGCTCATCCGAAACTAGAGCTAGAAACGCTTCATTTCGTTTCGTTCCTGTTCTGAATTTCCTTCTTCTCGAATCCATGGGGACTTGTCATATTTAGAATCTTTCTGCGGTGTGCTCTGTTTACTATTCTTCGTACTCTTCTCTTTACCACGCGATAGGTCAGCGAAGCGTGAGCGGGCGCGGAGAAGGAAACGCCAAACACTTCGGCCTAACGGGAATGAGCAAGGACTCAATGACAAGATGAGGTGCCCTGGCACCCCATTTTATAGAAAGAAGGGTCGAAGGTTTTGGGCCTGAAGCTTTCGTCCCCCTTCGTCGGGTGGTGCTTGTGTGGGGTGTGCCACCAGAAATCGGGCTTGAAGTCTCGCCTTACCAACGAGCCGACCGCTGATGGCTGTTGGTCACGACTACTACCAAAAGCTCCAATGAGGATTCATATTTCACATGGAGGAGTGTGCATCTTTATGTTGGGTGTTCTTCTGTCGTGCGACCCGGCGGCTTATGTGCGACCTGTGGCCCACGCCTCCTATTTGTTCAGGGCGGCGGCGTGAACCTGATTCGATCCGGGTATTCAATCCCGCCGCTGAGATGCTCAGTTGACTCCTTAACCTTGATAGGAAGATGGCTTATTCCAAAATGAGTGCCATAGGGTAAGGAAGTTTGATGAACTAATGCGAATGGGTGTAAGCCTCGCTGCTCGGAAACACCCAGTGCTGACCACACTGAGAGACACGAAAGCGCAGGTAACGCCAGTTGGCGAAGTGGCGTTAAGCATCCCTAGCGGTACGAAAAGAGAGGTCGTGATGATATCATCTACGTCCGTACTCCTCGTGGAGTAGATCCCGCATCCAACCAACTTTGACCAGGGAACGGGAGAATTCCACTCACGCTGGCAGGCCAGCCGGGCCGTGAGCGGTGGAACGGGCTTCCCAAAAGCCAGCCCGGCCGGGGTCAGCATAGAATGAAGGGACGGCCCTAATGTTGTGTTGGCAAAGCCAGACAAAACGTGAGCGCAACTTACTAGATAGGGGCGATACGGCCTTTGGCCTGGATGGGGACGGCGGGCGGAGAAAAGCGGACGTGGGGACTCGGGTCGGGGCGCAGCGTAACTGACGAGAGCCATTCCATTTAGGGCGAGACAGAATGGGCGGGCACGAGCGGTCTGGTGTCCGAGCTGATTGGTCAGACGACGACTACTGAACTTATTAGATTAGTATTAGCCGCCTATCTCGGAATGGAATGGGATGGCATAGAAAGAACGCGAAGCGCTAGCGCTATAGGGTCGGTTTTTGGGGTGGGGGAAGAAGCTTGCTTCTTCACAAGCTTATCCCCGCCCTGTTTCCTGTCCGTCCCGACCGGCAGCTGGGTCTCCCCATCTCCTAAACTTCCCCGGTCTTCGGCCCGAGCTGTATGAGGCAGAAACTCGTCCCACGTACGGTTCGGAGGCCGAGCCCCACCCCAGCAGTAATGGTGCGGCTTAGGTCAACTAACACGAAGAAGATACAGTTCACTCAACGATTGCCTTTGGGTCCCGAACTCCATATGGGGAAGGAGCGTTGTTGTTTGCGAGGTCTCGATCATTTACATGGACCCACTTCTCATTCCATTTGTGGAATTTGATGATCTATAAACCGTCCCTAACGAACGATCGGCTCATGTTTGAGCATGATGAATCACTTCGTGCCGACCTGTTGCCAATAAACTTTCCGGCCTCATATGAGAATGGAAAACTGGAGCATTTTCTGCATCGGTGGATGAAGAATCGCGAACATAAGAATTTCTGGTTGACTATGTTCCCAGAAAAAGATACTTTTTTCCATTCGAGAAACGACGAGCACGACTGAAGTGGCTATACATACAAATCCATTTACGGATCTATATGTCGATTGAACTGGAAGTTCCAGAACAGGCGGCTGGTATACCACCATAATGAAACTGCCTTTGATTTTTGTATTCGGATAGGATTTCTGTTGGCTCGTCGGGAGGCTCGCGTAGTTTGTTACGTCAGCTCCAAAAGGATAAGTTGCATTGGAATCGAGAAAGTTCCGTGGAGTTCATAATTGCATAAAAGGAGTCAAAGTAGTGGCTGCGGCGCGTCGAGGCACTTCTTCGACGGTCTGTTCGCCTCGGCCGCCGGCCCATGAATTCTTCAGAACGGGCCGGCAGGCGGGCGAGACAGAATGGGCGGGCACTACTAACCAAGCCGACGCCTAGTTCTCGCCGATAGGCGCTGGTAGCTTGCTTCCAAGCCGTCGCCTTATATATGAGTTGTGGCAATGAGGTAGGCCCGAAGGAGCCTTAAGCACTTGTACAATGCTCAAGTCGACGGCTCTGGGCAACGAGTGGGAGGGAGATTGACCCACCACTGCGCGGACGGACTAAGCTATGAAGCCCTTCGGTTATTAGCAATCAACCTTTGAAATACTACCTCTCTGGTATGATCGAGGCCCTGACCTGCTACGTAGCATTTACCAGGTACTATAGCCATTCTAGTTGATCTATACTACCTCTGTATAGTCGAGGCCCTGACTTGCTACCGTAGCATTCACCGTTATAGGTACTCTTCCTGAATCTCCTTGTGCTTGGATACTGCAGGAGCATATAAGCATTCATGTTGTTACTCTACTAAAGAAAGGAAAATACCAACGTCGGAATTGATGCCCTTCTCCTGGTGTTCCTGTAGCTCTTGAGCAGGGATAGATGTGAATACCACTCTCTTGTTAAGTCTGACTCTGGTTCCTTCTTCCGTTCCGTTTGATAGCTGCTTATCGCCCCTGTAAGGGAAGGGTCCTAGTCTTTAGTCGTGACGGCTCCCGGCAGCGAAAACTCTTGCGGGTACCGTCAGGAAGACTACTCAAAGTCTTACTGCGTAGAGGGAAGTTTTTGTCTCTTCCCTACTCTATTATGACTCTGACTCTGGGTGTCTCCTTCCTCCTACTGTTTTCTTTTGTAAAATACTGGCAAGTCAGTGTGACTCTTGTTAGAGTCCCCCATTGTGATAGTCTGACTACTCCTATTTCAAAGCATTCCTCCTCCTACCTTTGAATAGAGAGAGAATAACCAACTGGAAGTTGTTGATTTGACTGGTAGTGCCTGGTGATGTTCATCACTTATCCCTGTAAGTGAAGTGGCTCTTGTTCGACAAACCTCTTTGGTCCTGAGGATGCCAATGGAGCATGTACAGTAAGGTTGCTGAGTGCACGATTTGTGTTCTTCCCGAAACGAATATGAATTGGATGGTTTAGCCTCCCTTGAATGAGAAGGTCGGTCCACCAAACGAAACTGTGGCCCGGCCCATGTACCAGTCAGTGGGAGATAGCTACTGCAGCTCTGCTATACATAGCTCGCTGGCAAGACATTGCTAGCTCAGCTCTCTCCGAGACCCTTTCTTTAGGCTACGGGGAATCTGATTCGCCGCTTTCCCTTTCTGCCCTGAATAGCTACGGCTACATGGTTGTCCTCGAGCACGAATCAAGTGACTTGTTGAACGGTTGTTCTACTGTACAGTGGGTGGGGGCTAGGAAGACCTATGAAATGACCCTTCTTTCCAAGAAGGAGCTCTTTAAACGAATTGGTTTAAATTATGCTCGCTCGTGAGCGGTGAGATATTTCCCGCTTCGCTACTGAAACGGCGAACAGCCCTACTGAAATTCTATCTACTTTATAAAATAAAATAAAGTAAAGTAGTGAATTCTTCATTCATTTCTATATGTCGATGTCGTTGCTTTTACTCCACCACATCTTCCTCATTTGATTTGCCTTACAAACGACGGGAGGTTTGTGTTTGATTGTGAGTGATCCAGCAGGATAGGTGTGTCTTACATACAGAACGGACACCCGGATCTGATGCTGAGTCCCAGGGCTGGTTCAGTTCGGCTGCCATGTTACTTGGCTTGCTAAGAGTGCAGCCATAGCAGTCGAGAGAAAAGAAGGAGCAGAAACAGAGATTTGAGAAAGCTGCCCCAGAAGTGTAGATCTGCAGAGCAGAATTCGAAAATCAGAGACCGAAGAGAGATGATGACAGACAAGAATGAGATGCAGATCTGAAATCTGCAAGTCCTTTGGACAGAAAAGAGGATAAGAGCTCGAAGAGATGAAGTTGATCGAAGAAGAGAAGAGGAGATAACAGTCAGAAAGGAGGATAGGGAAGATTGGGGGGGCGTCGGAGGATGGAGGGTCTTGGGTGACGGAGTGAAGGTTGAGGGGTGTTGGAATGGGAGTTGGGAGATTCGGAGAATGGAGAGAGGGTTGGGAGTTTGGGTTTGTCAAGTTGGGGTTATCGGGAATGGGAAAGAGAGGCAGGGGGGTAGGGGGTTAGGTTTGACGGGATTTGAAAAAAGGGAATGTCGGGTGGTGAGAAGAGTGGTTTAATGGGGCGGGAATGAGAGATGGGGTTTGTCGGGGTGGATGATGACGGGATTGAGAAAGAGGGGTGACTGGATGATGGGGATGTCGGGTAGTGGAGGAAGAAAGAGAGACGAGAGACCCACGCAGATCTGGTATAGGGCTTCCACAGGGATGATGCAGGTTTTTTTCTATGACCTGCTGCTCTGGAGATGTGGCTGCTCTGAGATTCGTTCCGTGATAAGTGTTCGTGCCCGAGGGCTTTTTGAACTCAAGTTAGATTCTTTCTTTAGGGCCGTGTTTTTGTAGTTGCTTCTACTCCTGCACCCCTTTTTAAACTCTGCCCCGCCCTCCCTATAGTTGGAAGTTGATTCGGTATCTCTCCCGCGGATGGAAGGGACTCTAAGAATTTTCAATCATTGACTTTTTTTTTTTCTGTTTTTCAATGAGACCGCCGGAATCATTTTGGTTGTGCGAACGTAAAAATATGCATATTTTCTTTCGAAATGAAATATTTAAATAAATATAAGGCGTCGATCTGTCAAATCAAACAAAAGGAGATTTTTCGTCGTTTTATCCCTAGGCTTTCTCCTCGAAACAGGAGAGGGATTTGGGCAGTGGGAGTATGGGACGTCGAGTCTGACAAACAGGGTGACAAAATGACTCGGACGTAGCAAGGTAAGATATAGGCAGTGGCTGGCGAGGATTATCGACAAAGGGAAAGGGAAAGGTCTATCCAGAGGTCCCTAACCAACTAATCCTGTTGATAGCTAGCTTTCTGACCCGTGCCTTTGGCATAAGAGCTTCCATCTTGAGGCATAATACCTTTTAGATGCATGGCATTGAGAGGATCTGCTCATTCTTCTCCTTCTGAGTTAGCTATTCTATATGCATTCCAAGGGTGAACCGTGGTGACGACATATGGTCCTTCCCAGTTTGGCCCAAACCCGGGTGCAGCAGAGGAAAAATCTTCTTCAGAACCAGATCTCCTACTGAAAAGCGGCGCTCCAAGACCGTCATTATGGTAAATCCTGCGCTGATATATCTGGGCATGGTGGGCCGCTCGGAGCCGCTTCTCATCTAGCCATTCGAGCTGGGCTAGACGCTCTCTATGCCGTTCCTCCTCGGGAAGCTGCCTCTCAAGGGAGATCAAATGAGATGGGATCTCGATTTCAATGGGGAGGACAGCCTCCATTCCATAAACTAATGAAAACGGCGTTGCATTGGTAGGAATAGACGTTCGATAGGCCCAGAGCGCGAACGGGAGCTTCTCATGCCAGTCACGCCCAGAATCAATCGTCTTCCGACTGGATTAATGTCTTATTCGTGGGGGATAATAAGGTGCGGAAAATCGATGATTTCTTTCACTTCTTGCATAGGTACGCCACTTTCTTGCTCTTGAAATTAGGACCGTTATCGGAGAATCTTTCTTGTGGAAGCCGGCAGATAATGTGACTTTTTCTTTTCGTGCGACCCTTCTACCTTCGAAAGGGTTCGACCCATTTCGTGAAATACCCGTCGCTACCAGAATCAAACAATGCCCTTCATCAGCCGTGGGGAGATCTTGCCGATGACATCTAAACCCCACATTGCTAAAGGCCAGGGGCGGCTGTGGCATGGAGGGCCGATGCTGGCGCGTGGATCAAGTCCCGTGAATTTGACACCTGTGGCAACGGCGGACAGGACTTTAGAGTAGCAGTCGGCCGGGAAGGAGGAAAAAACATTCTTTCTTGGTGCCTATCCATATTGCTATTGACATGCCCGCCACAAACTCCGGCGTGCACCTCATGCATCACTTGCTGGACTTCCTCCCTTACGTGATAGGGTAGGCAGCGCAACAAAACGTGGTTGAATGATCTTTTATAGAGCTGTTCCCCGCACAGCACATAGCGGGTGGCCAGTTTCGCACAATCTGACGGTCCCTAGCCGTCGCAAACTCTGGAAACGATGGGTCTCGCAGGAAATTCATTTTCAATGTCCTCGATATATTGATTTTGGCGGGCGTCCATCGCGAACTCTTCTTCAACCCACTGGACTTCTTCGGGTTCATTCTGCGATGTTGATCCTTCCGATGCTGGGCATTTCAACCCCCGAAGGGGCTTATCCCTTTTCCTTTTCCCTTTTCGCGAAGCCTTGATGCGCGGGCATATAAAACTGTCCAATCAAAATGGTTTCATGGTGGCTCTCTGGCATTTCGGTCATGGACGCGAGAGTAGCCAGAGCGTCTACGAAGCGATTATTGTCTTGGGAGAACGATCTCTCATCAAATTGATAAATCAAAACCTCGAGTCGAGCATTTCTTGATATGGAATCAATTTCTCGTCTCTTGTTTTCCAGTTTCCATTAGTCTGACTTATGACTAGCTTGGAATCTCCTCACATCGAGGCGCTTCGCTTTAAGGACATGTCAATGGCAAGCTTGAGCCCGGCTATACAGGCTTCGTACTCCGCAATGTTATTCGTACATTCAAAATGAAGTCTGCTGATCAATAGTCTTTCCTCTTGGGACATCATCATTCTCCTATACCATTTCCGGAGTCATTAAAGGCTCCGTCGAAGTTCATCTGCCAGTTATTGGGCTCTTCCGCAGTGACAAACAAGAGGTCTTCATCGGGAAGTCTGTCTTCAACGGTTCGTAGGCCGGGACGGGGTGTGGCCAAGTGATCGGCGATGGCCTGTCCCTTGATGGATTTCTGAGTGACATAAGTTCAAACTCGAACAGTATTCACTGCCATTTAGAATCCTAGAAACAGCTGGCTTCTCGAACAAAGACTTCAGAGGATCCATTCGGGCCAGCAGCTTAACCCCGAGTGGGCCAGCATGTAATGTCTGAGCTTCTGGGTTGCCCAAACGACAGCAAGGCGACGTCTTTTCCAGAGGCGTGTACCTCGTCTCATATCCGACTAGAGTGTTGCTCAGGTAGTAGATGACTTGCTCTTTCTTTCCTGAGTCGTCATGCTGACCCAGGACGCACCCCATTGCGGTTTCGGTTGTGGAGAGATAGAGCAACAACGGTCGGCCAGGGACTGGCGGAACCGATTCAATAAAGATTTCTTAATCGTCATCGAATGATTCTTGACATTCCTGGTTCCACTCAAACGTCGGCATCCTTGCGAAGAAGTCGATGAAACGGCTCGCACCTCGTGGCTCTAAGCGATATGAATCTTATTATAGCTTGATGCGGCCCTGGAGGCTTCTCAATTCTTTCAGAGTGCGCGGTGGAGGCATCTTCGTGATAGCCCCAAAATACGAATCTTCTTGCTCTACCCACCACTGGATGGAGGGGACCGACCAGAGAAAGAACCTGCTTTTCTCTCTGGACCGGACGGCTTCGATTAGCGGAGGGAGAAATAGATATGTTGGGTGAGGGTGAAGATGCGCCGGAAATAGAACCTGAGCCAACAGGATCTGGAACGGGTCCAATTCGATCTGCATCTGGATCTGGCAACTGGCTGATTAAGAGAAACTGCTCCACCATTGGTGGTTCTTAATCTCGATCCCGTAGGAATGCTCTTGGTCTTGATAAAACCAGATCAGGATCAATTGCTGCTATCACTCCCTATGCTTCTGCGTCCCATACCCCAACCTCTGCGGGACTGCTCGCTTTGGCAACAGGGGCCCGGAACTATATGAAGGTATGCTTCGGCCTCCCGATCCGAGAGGGACGCGACGCGAGATGATGATGGGTCAACCGCGACTGGAGCTGCTGGTGGAACTGTTGCCCGCTCGGTGAATAGAATAAGCCCTCAAATTGTTCTTTGATAAACGACTGGATTTTTATCTTCTACTCCATTCCCATCTGCTTCTTTAAGTGGATATGCTAAGCGGTGGTGGTGCCTCTCCTTTGATTTTGACTCTTCTTTGGCCATGAAGATGACCTTGCAACAGTTCAACAGCACACCATCTGTCACAAAGAAAATGAAGGTTTCACCAACATGTATATTATTTATGCACCAGACAACTCGTATAGCGTCAGCAGCTACTCCAGCACTTCTCTTTCAGATCCTTGTTCTTCAGGGCTTTCTAGTAAGGGGCCTTTTGTCATTTTTAGGTAACTTTACATAACCTTTGCTTGCTTTCCTACTGGCAGGCTTTCGATTGCTAATAAGAGCAGGAGGCTCTGCAAGACCCACTCGTCTTCCAGCTCCTGATCCTACTACCGGCGTTGGCTGACTTACATAGTTGTTCTTTGCTTTGTCTTAGTCCATTCCGTTTTTCAGCGAGTTTGTTGACGGTCAACATGGAACATACAATGGCGTAACAGCTTTTGTGTTGTCTTAGTTATTCCCCTAACCCCTAAGGGGGTCCAGACTGTTCGGAGTAGTGATTGAGTTGTTCCAGGTTGTCTGCTGCGAAAGTCTGGATTGCCTTAGGACATACTTTCCAGACAAGAGTAGCAGAGCCTCAAAAGTGGACTCCAAGCGGCAGCGTCAGAGAAGGATGCAGGCAGGGACACACAGCAGCAAATAACTCAACGCAGCTCACGGCAGCCTGAATCTTACAGGTTAAACCAGAGAACAAAGAAGAGTCGCAGGTTCACGATACAATTACTGGTCAGAAGCAGTGATGATTCCTCCTTTCTCAGTCCTGGAAATAAACTGAGAGAGCTGCTAGTAGTTCCACCAGCAGAGAATACTTGATCCAAACAGCAAGAAGAAGCCTAACGATGAAATCAGTAGCCCTTTTGTATAGTAAGGTTCAAAGAGTCCTTGTATAGTAAGGGCGCTCCTGCGCACCAGCTTCAGGAAGGGCTTCAAAGCTCCTCTAGCGTTCCAAAACAAGGCATTTCTTTAACAAAGGGAAGGATCGGAAGGTTGACCTTTGGGACTCGAAGGTCTGACCTTGATCTCGCCGGGCCTGGGGCATCAAGGAGTCATCTTTTTCTTTCTGGTTCTTCTCGGTTTAACTGGTTGAAAACCATCTTCTTCCTGTTCCTGAGATTGAAATAAATGCATGAGCTATGGTAACCACGCCGCTTCCATCTACTTCTATGCGAGTTTAGATGAGGAAAGCGTTTTTAACGGAAAATAGTAGATTGACTCCTGTCTCTTAGGCTTACATATTCAAAAAAGGAAACTGAAGTTGTATCCCGCCTTCTAAGAAAGCCTTAACCTTCGGTGAATAGTAATGGGTCTTCACCGGTTCGGTGGCAGTGGCATCTTTGTAAGGATCTTCCTTATGAATCTGGTCTTCCCAGAGGGCTGCTCAGTCGACTGGTAGAACAAGGTCCCATGCCTCCCGGCCAACTAGGATGGGACAGTTTTCAGGTCTTGCACAACCGATACCTCCTTTGCTATAGATTTGGTGAGCCCATCAGAGTGCGCATCGTCTGGACCTCTTTTCGGGGAAGAATTCCATTTCTAGAAGTTCCTCTCGTATGTCACCTTACTCACTTAGGGCCTTTGGACGACTAGGCTTTTCTTTCTGAATCAGATTCACTTCTGCCAACCACACTACCATATGATGATAGTGTGAACAAAGGCCAAGACAAGAACAGTAGTCTACGAGAGGTTGCCCAGTTACAAAGCAGACAGCTGCTGGGTAGCACTGAGAAAGTGTTATACCCCATGATGTAGTCTGGACACGGAACTTGCCAAGGTAGGTCCAAAGAGATTGACATTCTTGTCATTAACAACGTTAACGGCCACCGATCCGTAGCGTTCATCATAGCAATAATAAACATCACTGAACTTTTAACCGACAAAGGTCCCTCTCTTGATTAAACCATCGGTCGGTAAACGACGGAGAATTTCCATCAACCAATCATGGTACGGGCCCTCTGATTTCAAAAGAATGGCCTATGGCAAAGATCCTTCTAGGTTTCGGCTTCCACTATTCCAATCCTACTGAAATGAATAGTCAATTCTGGAAGGGAAGGCGGTAAATACCTTCCTACGCACCTTTCGAACCAATCAAGGTCACGATTGGCCCAGAAAGTCTTAATAGGATCATAGGCGTATCCCAAAGCATGCCTGCTTTCAGACGCTTCTTTCGAGGAATTGACTCACTTAAAGTAAAGGTACTTTTAATCAAACTGAAAGGAAATAGCTCCTAAAGACTGAGTCCCTTCAACTTAATTAGCGTATGTAACCATAGAACGAGTACAACAAAGAGGGAAGGTTTCGGGAAATAGAGGGACTCTTCCTGTATTGCAAGCAACCTTAAGAAAGCGTTCAGTCCCCATGCTGGGTGGCCCCCATGACTCACTCAAGTGAAGATATAAAATGGGGTAGGTAGCTCTGAAGGTAGGATAACAAGAGGCGACTTATTGATTTGATTCACGGGACCCTAGCGAGTGAAGTGCGTAAGCCCTCGTGTAAGGGCGAGCACTAAATTAAAAGGCGAATGAGCAGAGTGTGAAGCCTCTGTCTGTTCCAGTCCCGCCAGACAAGTGAGTGGTCAGATTAGAGC